CCCTTCAAATCAAATATGTATGAAGTATTCTTTTTGAATTCTTTTTGAACGAAAGAAAAAAAGAGAAAAGCGAATTTTATTTTATTTATTAAATAAATAAACTCTACCCATCTATAAAATATATCTCAAATAGATGGGGTATATCTCGCCTCGTATCAATTATTATTATAAATTTATAAAAGACCTCATACCATGTGCCAGGAACCAGATTTGAACTGGTGACACGAGGATTTTCAGTCCTCTGCTCTACCAGCTGAGCTATCCCGACCGTTCCCAATGTAGCATCTCATCCTCATTTTATTAGATGGCTGGAGTCTATGTCAATTAAAGGGACAGGGGGATTACAAAGTTTTGTCCAAGTCCTGCAATTTTAATGCTATTGATTTTGAATCATTCAAATAGGGGTTCCTTGCTTAATTTGGATATGTATTCTATATCCCATGTGATAAGAGTAAAGTCATTTACGCCCAACTAAGTTTGTCAAAGAATCAGAAAGATAAAGGAATTTGGAGCCTCTAACGAAAAAAGGAGATAGGATAAATATTTTAGGAGTCAAATAGGCTTTTTGGGGATAGAGGGACTTGAACCCTCACGATTTTAAAAGTCGACGGATTTTCCTCTTACTATAAATTTCATTGTTGCCGGTATTGACATGTAGAACGGGACTCTATCTTTATTCTCGTCCGATTAATCAGATCTTGAAAAGATCTATCGGACTGTGGAGTGAATGATTTGATGAATTAATATTCGATTTTTTCTTCAATGTGGAATCAATTCACACCAATTCTTCCATTTTTCATATTAAAAAATACAGATTTGGGCCATCATTAATCATTCGATATAGTATTCAATAGATCCATTTATCCTTCATCCTTTCTGAAGTTTCCATGGAAAAATTCCTCTACCAGCGCAGTCAACTCCATTTGTTAGAACAGCTTCCATTGAGTCTCTGCACCTATCCTTTTTTTTTTTCGTTTTTTAAACCTTTGTTTTGAGAAAACAGGATTTGGCTCAGGATTGCCCATTTTTTTTAGTTCCGGGGTTTCTCTGAATTTGAAAGTCATCACTTAGCAAGTTTCCATACCAAGGCTCAATCCAATTAAGTCCGTAGCGTCTACCGATTTCGCCATATCCCCCTTCTTTTTTTTTTTTTGTTTTGAGATTTGGATCTTATTATGATATCATTCCGCTTTTCTTTCATTTATACTGAAGCCCTTGAATTTATTAGATAGCAATTATTATCTCGAAAAAAGTATTTTTTTCTTACCTATAGGAAACCCATATTTGATCCAATCAAATTGGATTTTATCATTTCTGTATCGGCAATTCAATATAGATTGATATATACCCCGCATAGATCTTTCTCTTCCTGCCACGTTGCCCATGCAATTTTGGATACTTGAAGGCTCGATTATTTTTTCTTAACTTCCCCTTTTACGAATGAAAGCTGGGGAATGTCTGATTAGTTATAATCAATCAATCGAATTCGAAAGACATCTAGAATTCAAAATAGATAGGATCGAAAGTTATAGAAGTGTAACAAAAAGAATTTCAAATGTCATGTGAATGCAAAATCAAAAAAAAAAAAAAATTTGACTAGACTATCTAAAAATATTTAAGATTTACTATCGATACTATCGAATAGAATAATATTTGAATTGTATTCGAATTTAGAATTGTGATAAAGAAATCAAAATTCTATATCGCTATATAAATCCTTATGTTCTATAATATCCAATTGGGAATTATAGATTCTATTCTTTTCGATATTTCTCGAGACACTATATTATAGTGTATTGAATTCCTATGCATAGAAAAATTCTATTATGTGGGCCCGCTTAGCTCAGAGGTTAGAGCGTCGCATTTGTAATGCGATGGTCATCGGTTCGATTCCGATAGCCGGCTTTTTCCTATTTTTCATTTTTTTTATTCAAGAAAAATGGATAATCTTCCTTTGAAATCTTTGAAATCAAAGAATATTGAAAAGATGTCTTCCCCTCTTTCCAAAATCCATGAATTTTTTAACTTATAGGTTAAGTTATAGGGAACTCCCAACTATGTCATGAAACGGATCTTATATATATATATAATAATAGAAAGTTGGAATATTTATCCAACTTATCTCATTCTTCTTTATAGTACAAGTACACTACTTAAGTACACTACTTCAGCAAACTTCGCCTCATTTAGTTCAGTTTTAGTTTAGGTTTATTCTGTAAAATCCAATTTTCAAAAAACAAAAAAAAAGAATGAAATGAATTCTAAATAAGAACAAGGAGTCTTTATGTCGCGTTATCGAGGACCTCGTTTCAAAAAAATACGCCGCCTAGGGCCTTTACCGGGGCTAACTAATAAAAGGCCTAAAGCTGGAAGTGATCTTAGAAACCAATCGCGTTCCGGGAAAAAATCTCAATATCGTATTCGCCTAGAAGAAAAACAAAAATTGCGTTTTCATTATGGTCTTACCGAACGACAATTACTTAAATACGTTCGTATCGCC